ATAGCACCACCTAGCTTCGCTGCATCGGGATAGTAGTAGCACATATCTTTTTCTAGTGATCGAAATAGGGATAATTAAACCAATGATAGAGTTGACCTAGCCTAGCGACATCCATCCCTTGTCTCCGACCGGGAGATAGAGACTACTTCATGCGCAACTTCAACATCTCCTGCCAAGGGGTAGGCCTTTTTTTTTCAAGACCCCCTTTCGGAAAACGCATTGGCTTTCACTCAAGTTCGAGATCCATTAAATAAAGCAAAAAATGCACGTTACAGACGAAAGGTAGATGTTCATTGGCGAATAAAGAGAATGCAAGCTATGCAAAAACGGATTTCACTCATTTTCTTAGCCGGAATGTGCCCTCAATCTCTTTCTGACACAGGGCTGAGCGCTCTAGAAGCGAAATAATTACCCTCGCGGGGTTGATGAACCTGCCTTTTTGGTTGGCGTGGGGTGAAAGACCTCGCAGCGGAAACGAAAGAAGGACCTGTACTGCTTAGAGGGAGTTCACTTGCTTTCTTAATGCGTTCGTGTCCCTCATCCTAGCAGCTGAATTGCCGACTAGACCTAGCAGCGGAAAGGCCGCTATTCCTGCTGACTAGCTTATCGCGAACTATGCTACGCTCCGTTCGCTTGCTTGCTACTCACTGTAATTCACATTCACTGGCTTAAGAGCTAATGAATGCGGAGTTACAGTTGGTCCTTACTATAACAAGTAAGTAAACCACCTTTGAATGCTCGTGCATTCAAAGAAGAGAAATCAGTAAATCAGGACAGGAACAGTATCCGGCAGTCAGGTACAAGCAAGTAAGAGAAGAAGGAATGGCGGGGCGAAAGAGCTACCTGGAAGCTAGTTACGGTTGTGCAAAGAATATGAAGGAAAGTGGTACCCTATTAGTTCAGTCAGTCAGTTACAAGTGAGAAGAAGGATATCAGGTTCCAAAGACTCATCACAAATATCGTAGGTGATATCCGAAAGCGCTGATGTTAGGATTAAGGAAGTAGACTAGAATCTCGGAACCAAGCTCAACGCGGCATGTTCCGGTACTGCCAATACAATCTTGTCCAGAAATTATGAATTAGGACTGTAAGTAAGTGATCAGTAAGGAGAAGCTATCCTAAAGAAAGAAAAAGAAAAAAAGCTTTCTGTTGCTTGTAGTTTTTTTTTCCTTTTTATTGGGTTGGTGTTCAGTGTACCGTGGGTACAAGATCGAAAAGAATGCATTGGATGGATGCCCGGGCATTGAGAAGGAAGGACGCTTTCAGAGGCGAAAGGCCATGGACTGAGACCGTCCTACTAGGAAAAAGATTCTATATCCCATACGTGTTAACAAGCGTACTACTGGCTTTGAACCGGATTGCTACTCCTTCGCTTGGAAGACCTAATGAATTCCTACTGGCTGAATGGCATTCCTACTATCACTAACGGACTAAAAGCATAACTTCTTAGCTGGCTTACTACTTTATGGCGTACTTCCGGGACTATCGCACATGACAGGAGCTGGTTTGCTAGCTTATTATTGGACTTATTTCCGGGTAAACAAGTCCGGGCTTGCAATAGAGCTGGCTATACTTGTTATGAAATGGGAAGGAGGGAACTAGGCCTACTTACTAAACTCTACCTCCACTACGGTATAGCTTCAACTGGATTCCCCACTATACACTACAAGAAGGGTATTGGCCTTTCCCGAAACAAAGGCACTTGCTGGCATGAAAACTTCCGCTCGTACATACTTTTATTCTCGTTTCAACTTCAACCGCTATCTATAACATCTAAAAAAGCTGCTAAAGCCCTACTCGCATAAGCAATCTTCCTAGCTTTACGGGTCAAAAAAAAAAACCATTAATTAAGGGCTATGGAAAGAGACGCTTCCTTGCTTCAGGGACTCTCGAAAACGAATTGGGACTGAGACTTTTTTCGAACATCAATAGCGCTCGTGGGCTGGCTTGGTTGGTCTTCTCTCGTTCGGGACCATACTATCGCTGGGACAGACGTTGAAGGATACACAAGGACGGGCTTTGAAGCGAGAGGCTTGATTGATTAGAAATGTTAAGCAATGAATAGGATAAAACTCTATTTTGATCGAGCCCACTTCTTTCAATTCCCTACTTTTGCTTACTTGAGATGAGAGCTTGAATCAACAATAACTAGAACTGGGAAAGGATGAATCTAAGAAGATTTCATCGAACCTTACAAATGGAATAAGCTACTAGAACTTTGTCTGTCAAAGGAAAATAAAATAGAATCATACCTTAGTTCAGAATATCCCTACTCGTATGTAGGAGGAGCTACTGCCTTCCTTCCAATCGGTTCTAAGAGCAAAGGAAACGATAAAGGTGAACTTTCATTGGTGCTTCCCCTACACGTATACTGGAGCGAGAGCGGGCGCTAGATTTCGAACAGGATTGACTGACTCACTCGCTGGGACTGAAACTGGCCTAGAATAGTTTGGAGGGGGGGGGGAGGTTACTTTTCTTTTCAGGCTAAAGCTTTAAGGGGCTTTTTATAGGGATTCAAGCTTGCGAAATGCCTTATCATTCTTACTCTTGAGTAAAACTGGCTTTGGACACAGGTGCGAAGCAAGTCTATGCAGAAAGGATAGGAAAAAGCTCTATACGATACACGAGTAGTTGGTGGAATACGAGTAAGGACTTTGTTTGCCCAAGTCCCTTGCTTGAAGGACTATCGCACTTTTAGTGGTACTGAGACTGTCCCTACCACTACCTTTTATCAAGCGGGTTTACAAGAGTTCTGGCTTTCCCAACTGGACAACTTCTGGGGAATCTAATTTCTTTCGCACCCCCTATTATATGCGGTCCTAACTTTGCTACTCTTACTTCCACTAGAAAGAGAACTTCTGCTCGTAACATACCTTCCCTTATGATATGATCTTACTTCTTGAAGCGAGCTACTTTAACTGCCAAAGGGGCGGAGCAACTCGAGTTAGACGAGAGGCGGGGATGTTTATTTCAAGCTGGATGAAAGTGGACCACTGATAGAAAGGTCTTATAAAACGTCTGAACCGCCTTATTAAATTAATTATTAATTAGTAGGGTTTTAGTATCCGCCCTTACTCTATCTTTGAAGTGGCTATCGAACCTTTCCGTAGGGAACAGGGGCTTTCTGCCTGGCCGCTGATGCTTGTAAATACTTTCTTCCGACTTTGGGAAGAGGCTATCGGCACTGGCGTTACACGCGTACAAAGAACTCGTTGAAACCTCGCTACTGGATTGAGGAAGAGGCAAGAAACTTGAGCTATACCTCCTTTCTTGTCCTTCCTTCCCTGTGGTTGACTGGTTTTTCTTCCTTTTTCCATACTTCAGGAGGAAGAGATCGCCGGGTTCAACTTCCACTGGTGATGGCGATTCCTTCTTGAAAACAGTATATTCAGTTGAATCTTCATATTATAATAATAACATCGAATCAATTCCTATTCGAAAAGAAGATTTCATCATACCTGGCTTTCCTAACCTTACAACTGGCACTGAGACTAAACTTTATCAAGCTGGAAATAGGGAACTCCTTTTTGGAACTTCCTTTGATCTTAGGCTCGCAGCTAGTAGGTGCGTACCCTTGAACCTAGCATTCTTTTGGGGCACAGGCATTGAAAGACGGCTTTCGGAATAGGCTTTTTGGTACTAGCTTGAGGAAGAGAAGGTATTTACTATAAAAGTAATTTAGTTAAGTAATGGCTTGTGCTAAAGGAACTGAGGGATGCCACGATCTTTAGTATTTCTGCTATCCCAAAGAGCGGGGAAGCCTAGAAGGAAGGGATTGAGCTTGAAGGCTTTCACGGATTGATGCCGAGACTAGATTCGAAACTAGACTTGGGCTTGGGTAAGGCCAGGTATTCAGTGTCTGGTTCGATAGGACCAGGAAGAAGAAGGTTTGGCAAGTGAAGGGGAATTCCGCTATAAGAGAAAGAGTGCCTCGAGAATAGGCTTTGAGCGAGAATCCGATTCAACTCGTTCTTTTTGGGTTTGGTACTTCGGCCACAGGATCTCATCTCGTCTTTTTTTAAGAAATATAGGCCTTGTAAGTAGTAAACTCCTTAAGCCGAAGAGTCGTTAAGCCGAGAAAGCTAACAAATTTCTTGCCTTTTCATCTCAGATCAGGAAGGTAGTTTGATTAAAACCTTCAAGGAGGAATCGATTGAATCATCCCTGTACTTCTACTCGATAGAGTGATCGAATCGGACGCTGTGCCATTGATTTCATTTCGCTAATCGACCGCTATTAGATAGATAGATTCGCCTCGAGGGTTGTGCGATAACGCTTGTTCTCTCTTTCTTTTCCCACTCCGCGCTAACTCGAAATTTCATAGAATAGACAGATCGGATCGTAACCAGGCGAAAGAAAGTTCTACTTCTTCACCCGTTGAAGAAGCCGTGATTGCTTGAGGTGAATCAGTTGAGTTTGGTCCTAACGTATATAAGAGAGAGGCTGCTTTTAGGTATGAAAAAGGTAGATGATCTTAACTATCAATTTCATAAGAGAAGCAAGAGAGGTAGATGAAAGGTATGCCAGTTTCATTCTTGCTTTTGCTTATCGGGGGTTTTGGCAGAATTGGGTTCGACTCCCATAGCCCTTTTGTGGTGAAGCCCCAATGGGGCAATAAAAATGGAAAATTTTTTGAGGATTACGTTTATATTTCAAGGACTTCGAGTGTCTAATTATTGGGTCAGAATTTCGATAGTTTTGTTCTTGCTGGCTGTGTGCTACTGTCTCATTCAACTCAACTTTGATTTGAATATCCTGTTAGTGAGGGTGAAAGCATTCCTATTGGGAAAATCTTTCCACTTCCTCTTTAGTCGGCTCGGGTGGTGGACCGGAGGTCTCTTTTTGGCCACGCTTTTTTTTCTTTTTGATAGCGAGACCGGAAGCTGGGGTACCACAATGGCTCCGTCAGGCGCTTCGGGCGCGTCAAGCTCGTCCGCGCGGGACGAGGATTCTTTCGGGATTCGGGTCCTATTGGAGCCCTTTTCCGAAACCGAACCCGA